AAAAAGAAGAAGTCCCAACCCTATTAACATAGGAACTGGAAGTGGAAGAAAAGGTATTATCCACGCATATTGATATGTCTGTTCCATAAAAAAAGTTTTTTATTCTTAATTAATTGTTTCCGATTCACCGGATCTTACCTCTTTCAAAAAAGTCAATAAAAAATCAAGATATGCACTAACTTATTTAAAAATTTTATAAGTATTTATTCTGAGTCTTTTCAAAATCGTTCAAATGTTCAAAACAAGAAGTTACAATTGGTCAAATGATATGACCAAGTGACATATAAAAACGAATACTTATAATAGGAAAATAAAAATATAAATTATTATTACGATAATTATTACGATTACGATAAATTATCGTAATAATAATTTATATTCGTAGAACAAGGATAAAAATTTAGGCTAAAAAAAGTACTTGATGCCGATATGAATTATAGGATTAACTAAGGTCAGCGGTCTAATGAAATAAAAGCTCTTTATTTTAGTTAGTTTATTTCAACTCGTTAACTAATTCATTATGGGATTGATTGTTTTGCATTTCAATCAAAACGATTTATTAGTAAAGTTTAGAAGATTATAGATCTAAAATGAACTTTTTTTTTTCGAGAAAGGATAAAAAATGACTGAGATATTTTTTTATCAAACCACGTATCTTTTAAGAGATTTCTTACAAGTGTCATTCGACTTTTAAAATTGAATTATTGAATTTAGGTGTATTTTTTCTTAAGTTTGACTAAAAAAAGACTCGATTTATTAGGCAAAAGTTTACAATCCTTTGAGGTATTTTATTACATGTATAGAATGAGGAAAAGAAAGGTCTTTTAGGTTCTTTATTTAGTTTTATTTTATTAAGTTTTATTTAGAAGATTCTAAAGACATAACTTTTAGAGATAAACAACGAGAACTAAGAGTTCCAAACCAAAAATTTTTGGTTTTATGACTAGGGTATGGAATCAAAATTTTCTTATTTCGAGTAATTTTTGCTCCAATTTTCACGGATCTTTGACATATATATATTTCTTTTTTATGAAGAGAATCTTATTTAGAGAAAAAAGAGATAATGAATAAGAAATAAGAATTCGTTTTGAACAATAGATGTCTTTCACATCCAACTATAACAATGAGTAACTTTTAAATGGCAGTTCCAAAAAAACGTACTTCGATATCAAAAAAGCGTATTCGTAAAAATATTTGGAAAAGGAAAGGATATTGGGCGGCGTTAAAAGCTTTGTCATTAGGGAAATCTCTTTCTACTGGAAATTCAAAAAGTTTTTTTGTACGACAAACAAATAAGTCCTAAAATATGGGAATAATCGGAATGGATTTGAGTCAAAAAATGGGCTCAGTAATTTGTTAATATCGATAGTTGATATAAAATTAACAATTGGTAGTCCATATTCTAATCAATATGAAATAGACCCTTAATCTTATAAAAGAATTCTTCTGTTTTATGAATAAAAAAAAAGAATTAAAGAAAAAAATACAAAATTTTTTATTTCTTTTTAGTATATTTTAACTCAAATTTAGGTGGTGGGGAAAATAAGACTCCCCATCGACCTTTACAATAATGAAAAATTTTTATCTTTCTCGGGAAGGGCATATATAAGGTTTTTAGTTCAAATTAATGAATTGTTGAAACTAATTGATTCCACGTTCAAATTTGGATAATTTTCTGACTTCTTAATTTATTGTATTTACACTATGTAAGGAATTCACCATATATCTCCAATTTTCCGCCCAATCAATATCAAAAAAAGAACTTAATTGTTGAGATTGAGATATTATGTACAAATAATGTGTCAATTTGAAGTAATCCAAAATAGACATATTTAAAATTCATTGAGAATTTTTATTTTTTGTTTCAAATTTATGAAATCAGATAAACCAGAAATCATGACAATAAAAGTAAAAAATGAAAACAGTTTTCTTATTCTATTGAGAGAATTATCTAGTTGCAAGAGTTGTATTTTAGAATAGGATAACCTAAGTTAAAACCCTAAGATAAATAAACGATAAATAAACCGGACATCCTAAAGTAAAATAAATGAAACTAATGAACCTTAAAATTGACTTTTGAACTCATTTTTTTTATCAATTTAAATCTTTACTAAAAAAAAACTTATTTGATTGAATTGACTTGTTCAATCTCGACGCTTGAATAGAAATAGGCTATTATGAGTTCGAGCAAGCCGCTATGGTGAAATCGGTAGACACGCTGCTCTTAGGAAGCAGTGCTAGAGCATCTCGGTTCGAGTCCGAGTGGCGGCATGCCATCTTCTAAAACAGATCCAATAGATCCTATAATAAAAATAAATCAAATTCCCCATTTCTATTTCTTAATTAATATAAGGGATTACCTCCCTTTTTTTCATTTTTATGATATTTTCAACTTTAGAGCATATATTAACTCATATTTCCTTTTCTATTGTTTCAATTGTAATTACAATTCATTTGATAACCTTATTGGGCAATGAAATCATAAAACCATATGATTCGT